CCTTTTTTGTTAGGGATAGTAATAAGAATATATATTCGATATATTTTGATATAAAAAAGCAAAAATTTGAGATTAACAATGATTTGAGTGACCTAGAACTGGTTTTTTATAGTTATTGTAGTTCTAGTTATCTGAATAATAGATCTAAAAGTGACAACGATCTGCCGTACATTCAGGATACTAAATATAATTGTAATAATCACATTAATAGTTGCATTGACTCTTATTTTCGTTCTCACATCTGTATTGATAGTCACTTTTTAAGCGATAGTAATAATTCCAATGAAAGTTACATTTATAATTTCATTTGTAGTGAAAGTGGAAAGATTCGTGAAAGTAAAAATTACAAGATAAGAACTAATAAGAATCGTAGTAATTTAATGAGTTATAAGGATTTCGATATAACTAAAAACTACAATCAATTATGGATTCAATGCGATAATTGTTATGGATTAATGTATAAGAAAGTTGAAATGAATGTTTGTGAAGAATGTGGACATTATTTGAAAATGACTAGTTCAGAGAGAATCGAGCTTTCGATTGATCCGGGTACTTGGAATCCTATGGATGAAGACATGGTCTCTGCGGATCCCATTAAATTTCATTCGAGGGAGGAACCTTATAAAAATCGTATTGACTCCGCTCAAAAAACGACAGGATTGACTGACGCTATTCAAACAGGTACGGGTCAACTAAATGGTATTCCGGTGGCCCTTGGGGTTATGGATTTTCAGTTTATGGGGGGTAGTATGGGATCCGTAGTAGGCGAAAAAATAACTCGTTTGATCGAGTATGCTACCAATAAAAGTTTACCTCTTATTTTAGTGTGTTCTTCTGGAGGAGCACGAATGCAAGAAGGAAGTTTAAGTTTGATGCAAATGGCTAAAATTTCTTCGGTTTTATGTGATTATCAATCAAGTAAAAAGTTATTCTATATATCAATTCTTACATCTCCTACTACCGGTGGGGTGACAGCTAGTTTTGGTATGTTGGGGGATATAATTATTGCCGAACCCTATGCCTATATTGCATTTGCGGGTAAAAGAGTAATTGAACAAACATTGAAAAAAGCCGTGCCTGAAGGTTCACAAGCGGCTGAATCTTTATTACATAAGGGCTTATTGGATGCAATTGTACCGCGTAATCCTTTAAAAGGTGTTGTGAGTGAGTTATTTCAGCTCCATGCTTTTTTTCCTTTGAACAAAAATAAAATAAAATAGAACAGTTAGTTTATCATAATTAAACGAAAACCCAAAAATTCTTTTTTCTTTCGAATCATTTTTTTATCGATATTCTTGTTTACTACTTAGTATTAGTAAACCTCTATCAACAAGATAAAAGGTGAATTTTTGCTTTCGGTAAGTTCAAATTAGATAAAACAAAGTTCATTTTACTCTATTGCTTGCATATGTATAGATAATTCAAATAGAGATATAGACAGATCTATAGAGAGTCTTACATCTTTTTGAATTTCCCGAAAATTCCCTGTTGTTGGATCAGATTATAATCAATTTTTTAGAAATTTGTAATGGAATCAAACTTTTTTTTATTAATGATTAATGACTATTAGAAGACAATCCCTCCTAGGGATAATAAATCTAACAAGAGGATTATGATACATCTATTTTTTTTTTTTTTAAGATGAATAAGTCCATTTATTTAGTTTGGCGTTTCTTGTACTTTTTTTTATTCCATTTCTAGTAGGTTCTATTCTATATATTTACTTAAAGATACTTAGTATAATTATATAATATATATAATATAAATAATAAAAATACAAGATATTCTAAGCTATCTTTAGAATTTAGAATATAACAATAACAGGTACAAATATTAAATTGAGGTACCCTTTTTATGACAACTTTCAATAACTTACCCTCTATTTTTGTGCCTTTAGTAGGCCTAGTCTTTCCGGCACTTGCAATGGCTTCTTTATTTCTTCATATTCAAAAAAATAAAATTTTTTAGATCGGATGAGACCTAAGCGTCCTTTTTTTATTTTAAAAACTTCGATTCGGTAAGAACCTAGAATATTGTATAACACGTAGATTCCTACAAACATAACTAAAAAAAGCTCTTATGCATGTGTAAACGGATTATATGGGTAAAAAAATTTTCGCTCTTTTGAAAAATGGATCATTATCGGACCGATGTAGTAAATTCAAGTTCAAGTCAATGTATTTATTTGAGTTATAGGGGATCATATAAAATAAAGAGATGTTATTTTTTTTTAGATATAAACAATTTTATAAATTACTCCTAAGGTAAAGGTTCACAACAAAACAGTTGATGAGAGTTACTTTGAAAACAAAAAAAAAAAAAAAAAAAGAAAATCATATTTTCTCAATTCCAAAAAATTGTATACCTGGGTCTAATATATATGAGTTGGCGATCAGAATCTATATGGATAGAATTTATAACGGGGGCTCGAAAAACAAGTAATTTCTGCTGGGCCTTTATCCTATTTTTAGGCTCATTAGGGTTCTTATTGGTTGGAACTTCCAGTTATCTTGGTAGAAATTTTATATCATTATTTGCATCTCAGCAAATTGTTTTTTTTCCACAAGGGATTGTGATGTCTTTCTATGGGATCGCAGGTCTCTTTATTAGTTGCTATTTGTGGTGCACTATTTTGTGGAATGTGGGTAGTGGTTATGATCTTTTCGACCGAAAAGAAGGAATAGTGCGTATTTTTCGTTGGGGATTTCCTGGAAAAAGTCGTCGGATCTTTTTACGATTCCTTATGAAGGATATTCAGTCCATCAGAATAGAAGTTAAAGAGGGTGTTTCTGCTCGGCGTGTCCTTTATATGGAAATTCGAGGTCAAGGGGCTATTCCTTTAATTCGTACTGATGAGAATTTTACTACACGAGAAATTGAGCAAAAAGCTGCTGACTTGGCTTACTTCTTACGTGTACCAATTGAAGTTTTTTGAAATGAATTAAATTTAAAAGACTAAAAGCTTCGGCAGTAGGAAAAAAAACGAAATAATTTTTTTTTTTTTCAATTGAACACTGATCTATTCTTTTATGCTTTTTTTTTTTATATATTTGATATTGATAGAAAAGGAGTTTATTCGTCTCGAAAATCGAATAATATTTTTTATAAAAAAAAAGTTATATTAGTTTTGATCGAAAAAGGGGGGGAATAACATCCCTGGAAATCAAAAATTTTTATTGATTCAAATTGGAAGTTTATTCTGAGTCTATTTCTGTATTCTTTCTAGATGACTAAGTATTTAATCAAAAGAAAAAGATGAAATGGCTTCATAGGCTCAATACATTCTATTCGTATTAGACTATAAACTCCTGCTCGATAGAAATATTAGATCTAATAGAATCAACAAATGCGGTAGGTTCATTAACAATTCACAGATTAAAAATGGTAAGAAAGAAAACATTCATTCCTTTTTTTTATTTTACATCTATAGTATTTTTGCCCTGGTTGATCTCTCTCTGCTGTAATAAAAGTTTGAAAACTTGGATTACTAATTGGTGGAATACTAGACAATGCGAAACCTTTTTTAATGATATTCAAGAAAAAAGTGTTCTAGAAAAATTTATACAATTAGAGGAACTAGTCCAGCTGGATGAAATGATAAAGGAATACCCAGAAACCTTACAACAATTTCGTCTAGGAATCCACAAAGAAACGATCCAATTCATCAAGATACACAATGAATATCGTATCCATACAATCTTGCACTTCTCGACAAATCTAATATCTTTTGTTATTCTAAGTGGTTATTCCTTTTGGGGTAAGGAAAAGCTTTTTATTCTGAATTCTTGGGTTCAAGAATTTCTATATAATTTAAGTGATACAATTAAAGCTTTTTCGATTCTTTTATTAACTGATTTATGTATCGGATTCCATTCGCCTCACGGTTGGGAACTAATGATTGGTTATATTTACAAAGATTTTGGATTTGCTCATTATGAGCAAATTTTATCTGGTCTAGTTTCTACCTTTCCAGTCATTCTTGATACAATTTTTAAATATTGGATCTTTCGTTATTTAAATCGTGTATCTCCGTCACTTGTAGTGATTTATCATGCAATAAATGACTAAAAAATGATTCACTTATCCAATTCTAATCTCCGTATACATCATAACCAAATCAAAGTCGTATTTACTTTACTCTTTTTACCCAGGAGGGATTCCTTGTATATAAAAAAAATTAATTTTTTTCAGTAAAAGTAAATAGCAGAATTGTGGCTAGGGAAGTATATTATCGACCTACCTAACTTTATTGTAGAAATTTTCGGGATAAATGATTGGACCATGCAAACTAGAAATACCTTTTATTGGATAAGGGAAGAGATTACTCGCTCCATATCTGTCTCACTCATGATATATATAATAACTTGGGCATCCATTTCAAGCGCATATCCGATTTTTGCCCAGCAGAATTATGAAAATCCACGAGAAGCAACTGGGCGTATTGTATGTGCCAATTGCCATTTAGCTAGTAAGCCCGTGGATATTGAGGTTCCACAAGCGGTACTTCCTGATACTGTATTTGAAGCAGTTGTGAAAATTCCTTATGATATGCAACTAAAACAAGTTCTAGCTAATGGAAAAAAGGGAGCTTTGAATGTGGGAGCTGTTCTTATTTTACCGGAGGGGTTTGAATTAGCCCCTCCCGACCGTATTTCACCCGAGATGAAAGAAAAGATAGGAAATCTGTCTTTTCAGAATTATCGACCAAATAAAAAAAATATTCTTGTGATAGGTCCTGTTCCTGGTCAAAAATATAGTGAAATAACCTTTCCTATTCTTGCCCCAGACCCTGCTACTAATAAAGATGTTCACTTCTTAAAATATCCTATATACGTAGGTGGAAACAGGGGGAGGGGTCAGATTTATCCTGATGGTAGCAAAAGTAACAATACAGTTTATAATGCTACGGCAGGAGGGACAATAAGCAAAATTTTACGAAAAGAAAAAGGGGGATACGAAATCACCATAGTGGAGGCAGTGAATGGGCGCCAAGTTATTGA